CCCTTTTTTTGGAGAGACGACAAAAATCCCCTCCCTTTTATTTTACTATTTCCAGGTTGATTAAACTAATTTTTAAAAATGGGTTGGATAAAGGGGAAGCATTCAAAATTGTAGAGTATACAAAAGAACAAACAAAAAGAGAAGAAAAACAAGAAACCAACAAAAGAAAGGAAAAAGCACGAATAAAAATCGCAGAGGATTGGAATCGTATTCCATTTGCGCAAGGAATAAGAGGTTGCGTGTTAATAACTCAATCTATTTTTAGAAAATATATTCTATTCCCTTCATTGATAATTGCCAAAAATGTTGGACGTATATTCCTATTGCAACGTCCTGAATGGGCTGAGGATTTCCAAGAATGGAATAAAGAGATCTATATTAAATGCACCTATAATGGTATTCCATTATCCGAAACCGAATTTCCAAAAAATTGGTTAACAGAAGGTATTCAAATAAAAATCGTATTTCCTTTCTGTCTGAAACCTTGGCACAAATCGAAACTACGATCCTCTCAGAAAGATCTAATGAAAAAGACAAAAGAAAAAGGTGATTCTTGTTTTTTAACAGTTTGGGGAATGGAAACGGAACTCCCCTTTTGTTCACCCCGAAAAAAACCTTCCTTTTTTAAACCTATTTTAAAGGAATTCGCAAAAAAAATTGGAAAATTTAAAAATAAGTATTTTCGAGTTCTACCAGTTTTCAAAGTAAAAACAAAATTACTTCGAAAAGTTTCAAAAGAAACAAAAAAATGGGTTATCAAAAGTGTTTTTTTTAGAAAAAGAATAATAAAAGAACTTTCAAAAGTAAATCCAATTCTATTATTTAGATTAAGAGAAGTCGGAGTCGATAAATCAAGCGAAATTAAAGAAGAAAAAGATTCCATAATAAACAATCAAATGATTCACGAATCATTTAGTCAAATTCAAATTGCATCTCCGAGTTGGACAAACTCTTCGTTGACAGAAAAAAAAATGAAGGATCTGGCTGATAGAACAAGTACAATTCGAAATCAAATAGAAAGAATCACAAAAGAGAAAAAAAAAGTAACTCCAAGAATAAATAATCTTAGTCCTACAAGTTATAATGCTAAAAAATTAGAAAAACAGCAAATGTTCAAAATGTTAAAAAGAAGAAATGCTCGATTAATCTGTAAATTATCCCCTTTTTTAAAATTTTTCATTGAAAAAATATACACGGATATATTTTTATATATCATTAATATTGCCAGAATAAATACAAAACTTTTTCTTAAATTAACAAAAAAAATTATTGATAAATCCATTTACAATAATGAAATAAAACAAGAAAGAATTAATAAAAAAAAGAAAACTACAATTCCGTCTATTTCAAGTATAATTCTAAGAAAGGAACTTGAGAATATTAGTAATATTAAAGCAAATTCACATATTTTTTATGACTTATCCTACGTACCACAACCATATGTATTTTATAAATTAGGAAAAATCCAAGTTATTAACTCGTTACGATTTGTTGTTCAATATCAACGAATCCCCTTTTTCCTTAAGGCTAAAATAAAGGATTCTTTTGAAACACAAGGAATGCTTGATTCGAAATCAGCAGATAACAAACTTCCGAGTTATGAAATGAACCCATGGAAAAGCTGGTTAAGAGGACATTATCAATACCATTTATCTCAGATTGGATGGTCTAGATTAATACCAGAAAAATGGCGAAATACATTTCGTCAGCATCATATAGCTAAAAAGGCAAATTTTAGCAAACGGCATTCATATGAAAAAAACCCATTAATGAATTCCAAAAAACAAAAAAAATTGGAAGTATATTCATTATCTAATCAAAAAGATAATTTTCTAAAATACTATCGATCTGATCTTTTATCGTATAAATTTATTCATTATGAAAAGAAAACAGAATGCTTTTTTTATGGATCTCCCCTTCAAGGAAATACGAACCAAGAAATTTATTATAACACGCCTAAAAAAAACTTTTTTGATATGCTGAGGAACATCCCTATTAAAAATGATCTAGGAAAGATCCATATGGAAAAACCGGCCGATAGAAAATATTTTGATTGGAAAATTTTGCAATTTTATCTTATACAAAAAGTCGATATTGAGGCCTGGATCATAATCGATACCAACAGGAATCAAAATACTCAAATTCGTACTCAAAATTCTCAAATAATTTCTAAAAAAGATTTTTTTTATCTTAAGATCCCAGAGATCAATTTACCAAACTCTCACAAGGGGTTTTACGATTGGATGGGAATGAATGAAAAAATGCTAAAGCATCCCATATCCAATCTGGAACTTTGGTTCTTCCCAGAATTTTTGTTAATTTATAAGACATATAAAATGAAACCTTGGTTTATACCAAGCAAATTACTTCTTTTAAATTTAAATCGAAGTGCAAATAAAAAGATCAATGAAAAGGGCCATTTTTTGATAGCATCAAATAAAAAGCATCGAAATCAAGAAGAAAAAGAACCGACAAGTCGAGGAGAGCGGAGATCCGTCCTCTCACCCCAAAAAGATATTGAAGAAAATTATGCAAGATCGAACATGAAAAAAGGGAAAAATAAAAAACAATACACGAAAGCAGAACTCCGTTTGTTCATGAAACGTTATTTGCTTTTTCAATTGCGATGGGATGAGACTTTGAATGAAAGAATGATCAATAATATCAATGTATATTGTCTCCTGCGTAAACTGATAGATTCACCAAAAATTACTCTATCCTCGATTCAAAAGAAACAAATGAGTTTGGATATAATGATGATTAATAATAATTTAACTCTTTCAGAATTTATGAAGAAGGGAGTATTGATTCTAGAACCCATTCGTTTGTCTGAACAAAAAGATGGGCAATTTATTATGTATCAAACCGTGGGTATTTCGTTGGTTCATAAGAATAAGCATCAAAAATACCAAGAGCAAGGACATGCTTCTAACAATAATTTTGATTTACTTGTTCCCGAAAATATTTTATCCTTTAGACGTCGTAGAAAATTGAGAATTCTAATTTGTTTCAATTCAAAAAAGAGAAATTATATAGATCCAAATCCGGTATTTTGGAACGTAAAAAACAGCAGCCAAGTTTTACATGACAATAACCATCTTGATAGAGATAAAAATCAATTAATGAAATTAAAGCTCTTTCTTTGGCCTAATTATCGATTAGAAGATTTAGCTTGTATGAATCGTTATTGGTTTGATACCAATAATGGCAGCCGTTTCGGTATGTTAAGGATACAGATGTATCCACGATTGAAAATTTTTTGATAATACACTTTTCTGTATATCCTATACCCTATATATATAATAGGGTATATGAAAGCAAACAAATACACAGATCAGATGTCTTATCTCACATTTCATTCTAGTATCCAATAGCAAATGAATAATGTCTGAATTCGATCTCGAAATGAATCAACGGAACCTTCTTTATTTTAGGTCTAAATTCTTCGATCCAAAAATGTACCAACCTTTTCTATTCCTATAGAAAACCAATTCAAAATGGAATTGATTGATTTGAATTCAGGAAATTAGGAGTTCATAAAGAAATTTGGATTAGATTCTTGTATATACCACATTCAAATTAATGGCATTATTATTACTGATCGGTAAAATCCATATCTGTAAAAAGGGCAAGGGGCGTTTTTTTATGGTCAAAAATTCATCGATTTCGGTTATTTCTCAAAAAGAAAACAAAGAAACCAGGGGGTCTGTTGAATTTCAAGTATTCAGTTTCACCACTAAAATAAGGAAACTCACTTCACATTTGGAATTGCACAAAAAAGACTTTTCATCTCAGCGAGGTTTGCGAAAAATTTTGGGAAAACGTCAACGACTGCTGGCCTATTTGTCAAAAATAAATAGGGGGCGCTATAAAGAATTAATTGGGGAGTTGGATATTCGAGAGATAAAAACTCGTTAATTTGAAGCGTGAAACCGTTTGAGCTTAGTCGTTTAAATTTTGATGAACTTCTTTCTTTTTACTTTCAGCAATGCATGGAAGAATGACTCGAGAAAAACTTATGATTCCACCAACTACAAGAAAAGACCTCATGATAGTCAATATGGGCCCTCACCACCCATCAATGCATGGTGTTCTTCGGCTGATCGTTACTCTCGATGGTGAAGATGTTATTAACTGTGAACCAGTATTGGGTTATTTACATAGAGGGATGGAGAAAATTGCGGAAAATCGAACAATTATACAATATTTGCCTTATGTAACACGTTGGGATTATTTAGCTACTATGTTCACAGAAGCAATAACCGTAAACGGGCCCGAACAGCTAGGGAATATTCAAGTACCTAAAAGGGCTAGCTATATCAGAGCTATTATGTTGGAGTTGAGTCGTATCGCTTCCCATTTGTTATGGCTTGGTCCTTTTATGGCAGATATTGGGGCGCAGACTCCTTTCTTCTATATTTTTCGAGAACGCGAATTGATATATGACCTATTTGAAGCGGCTACCGGCATGCGCATGATGCATAATTTTTTTCGTATCGGAGGAGTCGCTGCTGATCTACCTCATGGCTGGATAGATAAATGTTTGGATTTTTGCGATTATTTTTTAACCGGGGTTGCTGAATATCAAAAGCTTATTACACAGAATCCTATTTTTTTAGAACGGGTTGAGGGCGTAGGCATTATTGGCGGAGAAGAGGCACTAAACTGGGGTTTATCGGGACCAACGCTACGAGCTTCCGGAATACAATGGGATCTTCGCAAAGTTGATCGTTATGAGTGTTACGAGGAATTTGATTGGGAGATTCAATGGCAAAAAGAGGGGGATTCATTAGCTCGGTATTTAGTACGAATTGGCGAAATGACAGAATCTATAAAAATTATCCAGCAGGCTCTGGAAGGAATTCCAGGGGGACCCTATGAGAATTTAGAAAGCCGCCGCTTTGATAGAATAAAAGACCCTGAATGGAATGATTTTGAATATCGATTTATTAGTAAAAAACCTTCTCCTACTTTTGAATTGTCCAAGCAAGAACTTTATG